AAGGACAAGGTCTACTCGACATGGATTAGGCTTTAATGAAACCTTTTACAGGAATCTTTCACAAAATTATCAACAAATCTTATCAACTAATTGGAATGGTTCGTTATTATACCACGGTATTTGATTCGCCAAATCCATCATTATTGTATACTATTTTATATGTATGGCGCAACCCAATCCGTTTTTTGTTTTGAAAGTTTCGCATTACTTACTTTCTTTCTTTGTAATTTGTAAAGTAAATATATAAATAGATAAATAATAAGAAATTAACGCTTGAGAGTGATATATGTTATAGTTGTATATGTAAATCCTAGATGTGAAAATAGAATAGTAAATAGTAATATGAATATGCGGAATTTATCAATCAACAAAAAGGTATAAATATAAATAATTTGATTTCTTTTTTTATTCAAAGAATAAATAAGTGTAAATAGAAATGATGAAATAAGAAACAACGGCCAATGTCATAAAAATGATGAATCATAAATAGAGTTTAGGTTCGAATTCCATAGATAATATGAATGGGATTGTCTATAATGATAGAGAAATACAACATCTCCGCATATATAATTCTTAATTCTTATTCATCTACTTTGATATATATTATATTAATAATATATTTCTATTTTTTTTTTTAATGGGTTGGTTAAGTTTGAAAATGCACTCATTGAATGAGTAAACAATTGAATTGGATTCGGTTGGATAGTACCAACGAAATCGAGTACTAATTCCCATTTCTTATTGAATTAACCGATCTACTTGCTATCGGACATTTTTTTATTTTTGTTTGCAAAAAAAATTTCGACATATAATACTTTATTATTATGAGAATCAATCCTACTACTTCTACTTCGGGTCCTGGGGTTTCCGCTCTTGAAGAAAAAAACCTGGGGCGTATTGCTCAAATCATTGGTCCGGTACTGGATGTATCCTTTCCACCGGGCAAGATGCCTAATATTTACAACGCTTTGGTAGTTAAAGGTCAAGATACGGTTGGCCAGCAAATTAATGTAACTTGCGAGGTACAGCAATTATTAGGAAATAATCGAGTTAGAGCTGTAGCTATGAGTGCTACAGATGGTCTGATGAGAGGAATGGAAGTGATTGATACAGGAGCTCCTCTAAGTGTTCCAGTTGGTGGGGCGACTCTCGGACGAATTTTCAACGTTCTTGGAGAGCCTGTTGATAATTTGGGTCCTGTAGATACTCGCACAACATCTCCTATTCATAGATCTGCGCCTGCCTTTATACAGTTAGATACAAAATTATCTATTTTTGAAACGGGGATTAAAGTAGTGGATCTTTTAGCTCCTTATCGTCGTGGAGGAAAAATCGGGCTATTCGGGGGGGCCGGAGTGGGTAAAACCGTACTCATCATGGAATTGATCAACAACATTGCAAAAGCTCATGGAGGTGTATCCGTATTTGGCGGAGTGGGCGAACGCACTCGTGAAGGAAATGATCTTTACATGGAAATGAAAGAATCTGGGGTGATTAATGAACAAAATATTGCGGAATCAAAAGTCGCTCTAGTCTATGGTCAGATGAATGAACCGCCGGGAGCTCGTATGAGAGTTGGCTTGACTGCCCTAACCATGGCGGAATATTTCCGGGATGTTAATGAACAGGACGTACTTCTATTTATCGACAATATTTTTCGTTTCGTCCAAGCAGGATCCGAAGTATCCGCTTTATTAGGAAGAATGCCTTCCGCTGTAGGTTATCAACCCACTCTTAGTACAGAAATGGGTTCTTTGCAAGAAAGAATTACTTCTACCAAAGAGGGATCCATAACTTCTATTCAAGCCGTTTATGTACCTGCGGACGATTTGACGGACCCCGCTCCTGCCACAACATTTGCGCATTTAGATGCTACTACCGTACTATCAAGAGGACTCGCTGCAAAAGGTATCTATCCAGCAGTAGATCCTTTAGATTCAACATCAACTATGCTCCAACCTAGAATTGTTGGTGAGGAACATTATGAAACTGCGCAAAAAGTTAAGCAAACTTCACAACGTTACAAAGAACTTCAGGACATTATAGCTATCCTTGGGTTGGACGAATTGTCCGAAGAGGATCGTTTAACCGTAGCAAGAGCACGAAAAATTGAGCGTTTCTTATCACAACCCTTCTTCGTAGCAGAAGTTTTTACCGGTTCTCCAGGAAAATATGTTGGTCTAACAGAAACAATTAGGGGTTTTCAACTGATCCTTTCCGGGGAATTAGATGGTCTTCCGGAACAGGCCTTTTATTTGGTAGGTAATATCGATGAAGCTACCGCGAAGGCTATGAACTTAGATGTGGAGAGCAAATTGAAGAAATGACCTTAAATCTATGTGTACTGACCCCTAATCGAATTGTTTGGGATTCGGAAGTGCAAGAAATCATTTTATCGACTAATAGCGGCCAAATTGGTGTATTACCAAATCACGCACCTATTGCCACGGCTGTAGATATAGGAATTTTGAGAATACGTCTTAACGACCAATGGTTAACAATAGCTCTGATGGGCGGTTTCGCTAGAATAGGCAATAATGAAATAACCATTTTAGTAAATGATGCAGAGAGGGGAAGTGACATTGATCCGCAAGAAGCTCAACAAACTCTTGAAATAGCTGAAGCTAATTTAAGTAGCGCTGAAGGCAAGAGACAAACAATTGAGGCAAATTTAGCTCTCCGACGAGCTAGGACGCGAGTCGAGGCTATCAATACAATTTTATAACTAGTTGTTGGTGCGTCCGAATAGAATATAGAAGAATAAAGAAAAAGAAATTTTGATTATACACCATATTCTATTTGGATTCTACCGATTGAATCCAATCAAGTGTAATCAGATTTTGGTGCAACAAGAAACAACTCAAAAAATAGAAAAAATAAGAAGTAGTAGGGTATGGAAAAGATAAAAAAAAAATCAAAAAAAGAAGGTGGGTAGAAATACTTATTAGATACCATTGGCTGTGCGGTATCTAATAAGTTCTACCTACTATTGGATTTGAACCAATGACTCCTGCCGTATGAAAGCAATACTCTAACCGCTGGGTTAAGTAGGTCATTTATTATCATAAAGAAAAAAAAAGGAACCCGTCACATTGATAGATTATAGATGGAATCTTATTTCTAAGCAATACCCTTGACAGGAAACAGATCAGAGAGCTATCATGTCAGATTATGCAATACTCACCTTGACAAGAATTTATATAATGATAAAATATTTATCACAAACACAAGGGCCATAGCTCAGTTGGTAGAGCACCTCGTTTACACGCGCGCCAATGTTTTTTCAGAGGAGTCCATCATGTAATCAACAGAATTTATCTTAGTAAAAAGTCGACGTCTTACTCCATGGATTCGAAGGAACAAGAGAACAATAGCCTGACAAATGGTTGGTTGGTCCAATTGAGGTCCCAATTTAGGCGCCAAGAAATAGAACCCATCATTGATTTGATAATTGATAAGGTGAATATTCAGTCCATTCAATGCTAGGCATAATGAGTATAAGTACCTCAAAAAAATCTCTTTTTGTCTTATGAACTTGAAGGTGTATGAAGTTTCATATTTGATGCTTTGGGCAGAGCGATAGAGACTCCATTTAACTTAGGTTGATATAGGCCGAAGGCAGACCTACGTCAAGATAACTCTTTTTTGAAACACTTTGGTATTGCTACTGAATAAAAATAAAGAGTCAGAGCACGCGGAGCCATCTCGTTATCTTTCTGTTAAGAAAAAGGATGGCGGACTCGCTGATATTTATATCAGTTGATGAAAGAGCCCAATGCAAAAAAAATGCACGTTGGGTCTTTGAAACAGTTCGAATCATTTTGATAATAATAAGTTTGATCTGTTTTACCGAGAAGGTCTACGGTTCGAGTCCGTATAGCCCTAATTTTTCATTAATGTAAATTTCCAATTCAAAAATCGTAATTCGATATATCATATATATCATAAAGTAATAAATAGAATCGAGTAATCGAAAAATACAAATTTTAGGAGGTTTCAATGAAGTATCCTCCTAAATTTACTAGACGATTTCGTATCGTTTATAGTAATGAATGTCATTTTTCTTAAATTGAAAAAAAGAAATCTATTAGAAAATTTTTTTTTTATTTCTTTTGGTTATATCAGCTTAGTGTTTGGATTCTCACCGAAGGTTTTGGCCGCGGGGAGCCACAATCCAGGACTAAGCCTTGGTTCCCCCTAGCCCGGATCGAACCCCTTGAAGATCGGCTCGCTCAAAAGAGCATCCGAGAAGAACGAGAGGAATTGTCAAAAGACATGAAACGGATGGCGATGAGGGTCCAACACAGCAGGATACAGATGGTGCGTGTATGCGCGAATAGGAGAATAAACTATCTCCCATTCCATTCATTCGTCAAATTAGAATCGAATTTCGAATTTTGGTTTAGATTCTATGTAGATCAAGAACTACATGAGTTGCTTAACTTACTACGTGAGTTTGATTATAATTGTCAGTCATGGATAGATTCTCTATTTTATAGAGACATAGAATTTCCTCAGCTCTACGAGGTGGAGAGTGCCGTCGCCAAGATGCCCGGAAATCAAGCCCAAACGATTTTGGGAGAGCCCATTGAAACGCTTACTTCTTTATCAACCCAGCAATGAGCAAACTTAGCCAAAAAAGCAGGTTATTCAATAATTAATTCAATTATAAATAAAATATTTGATCATCGAAAAACTGAAAGGCATTTACCCAACCGACGGTTGGGTAAATGAACGAGGAGTCCGCGAAAAAGCCTTTTCAAAAAATATAAAAAATTCCATCCATAAAATGGAAGTTCCAACAACAACAACAACAAATCCCCATTCTCTTACCGGGGTCAACCAAGGGAATTTCCCCAGTTTTCCACAATTGGAAAATAGAGCAAATTCGAATCTTTAAAATTCGATCCAAAAAGGTAAGTGACCGGTAATTGTTCTTATTTTATTTGATACATTTCGGTGAGTAATATTCGTGAATTAGGTGAAGGAAGGTACGGAAA